GCTCGGCTATACTATCCAGCCGAGCCATTCTCCTTTTTTATGATGCTAACAAGTAAAAAAAGCCAATAAAGAAAAAAATCTATTCATCCAACAAAAGGAGAGAGAGGGATTCGAACCCTCGATAGTTATTTTTTATGAACTATACCGGTTTTCAAGACCGGAGCCATCAACCACTCGGCCATCTCTCCGAAAGATAATTTCTATTTTATCTTTTTTTTCGCCAAATAGAACATAGCTCGATGAGTTAATACGATCACTATGTAGAAAAAGATATAGGGTGTGACTTTCTTTATAAGTCTATCAATCTGTCTATATAAATAAATGAGATACACGATCCAGTATACCCATTTGTGAAGTAAAAAAGAACCTTTAACTTCATGTCCGAATAGAATAAAAGTGGTAAGTTGGAAATAAGTCATCTCGAATCAACGGATTCATGATAAAATCCTTTTATTTATTAAAATTTTTTAGTGGGTAAGAGGATTAAATGGTGTATATTCTTTTGTTAATAGCTTGGAGGATTAAAAACATGACTATTGCTTTTCAATTGGCTGTTTTTGCATTAATTATTACTTCATCAATCTTACTGATTAGTGTACCCGTTGTATTTGCGTCTCCTGATGGGTGGTCGAGTAACAAAAATGTTGTATTTTCTGGTACATCTTTATGGATTGGATTAGTCTTCTTGGTGGGTATCCTTAATTCTCTTATCTCTTGAATTCATTCGTTGCAGATCCAAAAATGAGATGACCCCTCCCATTCCACGAATTACACATTCAAATTCAATATAAGTCCATAAAATGCAAATAAAGAAAAAATTAGAGGGGGGGTCGAACTTCTGGAACTTGAATGAAATATGAATAAAATATTAATAAATAAATAGCAATTTACTAAATATAACTATGAAATAGTAATAAATAATTAAAAAAAAAAAACGAATCAAAAATTGATATCTGATATCAATATAGAATATAATATTTTATGGAAATAGAGAATAATATATTATTGAATATGGAATTCAATATATAGATATAGAATAAATATATTATTAATATATAATATAAATATATATATTTATATATATTAATAGAATTGTTAATTGAACTGATTTGGTAGTAGAATTTTCTGAAATGATCCCAAACCAAAGAGTGTATCTCGTATAGCTTTGAACAAATATTATCCATAAATTTCTTATCAAGAAGGCAAAAAAATGCGGATATAGTCGAATGGTAAAATTTCTCTTTGCCAAGGAGAAGACGCGGGTTCGATTCCCGCTATCCGCCCAAATATAAATGGATTCAAAAAGATAAAAGATTCGGTATAGTTGACCGGTAAATATAGTAATTTTTGCCTCGCGTCCCAAAAGACAAGTATTAATTAATGACTAGTTTAGTTAATAGAATCAAACTTACATTTGTTGAAAAAAAAAATGTTGCGGAGACAGGATTTGAACCCGTGACCTCAAGGTTATGAGCCTTGCGAGCTACCAAACTGCTCTACCCCGCGATGAAACAAAAAAACTTGGACTAAACTCTAATAAACAAAGACGAATTGAATGCGCCCCTATTCCATATCTGTACAAATAGAATAGCCTATTTAGACAGAATGGTAAAGGGGCCTCGTCGAGCATAGAAAAAAGTAGAAAAATTAAAGGATACTTAAATCTTTACCAGCTTGATCTTGTTGCCCCTGGCAACAAACATGCATGAACCATTTCCCGAAGGATGTGTCCAGATAGTCCAAAGTCTCGATAGTTAGCTCTCGGTCTTCCGGTCGAAAAGCAACGTCGATGAAGACGTGTAGGTGCACTATTACGCGGTGGGGATTGTAATTTTCCATGAATTTTCCACTTCTCACTTAGCGACGGAATCTGACTTATTTCCTTTTTTGAGGATCGACGAATCAAATGATATTTTTGTTCCAATTTTTGCCTCTTCTTCTCCCTATAAATCAAACTTTTCTTTGCCATAATGCTTAAGTTCCTCTTATTATCAATGATAATGATACAAATCGGATCCTAGATGTAGAAATAAATATAAGAGTGCATACCTATATTTTTTTTAATAAAAAAAATATATTATTGCGGATAGAATACATAAATAATTAACCGAATTTGCCCGATGTGGAGGCAATCAAGAAAGCCGCATAAGTGAATATATAACCTACAGAAAAGTGAGCTAATCCAACCAATCTTGCTTGCACAATTGAAAGAGCTACTGGTTTATCTTTCCATCGAATCAAATTTGCCAAAGGTGTACGTTCATGAGCCCATGCTAAAGTTTCAATCAATTCCTGCCAATAACCACGCCAGGAAATTAAGAACATAAATCCAGTAGCCCAAACAAGATGCCCAAATAAGAACATCCATGCCCAGACTGATAAACTATTCATACCAAACGGGTTATATCCATTGATAAGTTGTGAAGAGTTTAACCATAGATAATCTCTTAACCATCCCATCAAATAAGTGGAAGATTCATTAAACTGTGAAACGTTACCC